AGACTCATTACTATTTCGACACACGACAAGTATGTGTAAAATTCCTTGTCGTGTGTCGAAGACCAGGAAGGCAAAGAATCCCCCCTAGAATCATTTGTTCCCTTCATTTTTCTTTTCGTTATATTCCCCGCTTAGTCTAGTATCTAGTCGAATTGAATTCTCGACTAGAAAACTTTTGATACACTATATGACATTGAAATATCCGATCTATCATATGATATATCGTGACATCATTCCAATTGGAAAAAGTCAAATAGTCTTTTTCGCAATCCAATATATATATTATAACTAATAATCTAGTACAAGTAATTCCAAACTTCTCGTAGATGTATAAGAAAAGTCGAAACAAACAAAAACAACCTTCTCATAATTTATTTATTGATCATCCAAAATTGTCAAAGAATTGTCAACAAGAATTTTGTTCTTGTTACAAGCTTGATGTTGATAAATACACGAATCTAGAAATTCATTTCGGACAATTGAACCTTCTCGAACTGTTTCTTTTTAAGAACCAAAAAGATTTGTGCCAAAATAACAGATGCAAAGAAGAACAAAAGACCTTGTACGCGCAGTGGGTCTTGAAGTACTATTTCCGCGTCTCCCTGACCAAATCCACCCACATTAGGATTACTCGTTAATGGTTGATCAAGTTTGATGGATTCACCCTCTGAAACAAGAAGCTCTGGTCCTGGAGGGATAATATCAACCACTTCACGTCCATCCGAGGCATCCGCTATGTTTATTTCATATCCGCCCTTTTCTTTTCGTACAATTTTATTTACTATACCTGCTGCTGTGGCATTATAAACTGTATTATTACTCTTGCTTCCGTCAGGATAAATCTGACCCCTTCCTCTGTTACCCCCTACATATATCGGATATTTTAAGAAGTGAACATCGTTTTTAGTGGCAGGGTCCGGCGAAAGAATAGGAAAGGTAATTTCACTATATTTTTTCCCAGGAACAGGACCTATAACAAGAATATTTTTTTTATTGGGGCGGTAGCTCTGAAAAGAAAGATTGCCTATCTTTTCTTTCATCTCTGGAGAAATACGATCGGGTGGGGCTAATTCAAATCCCTCAGGTAAAATAAGAACAGCCCCTACATTCAAACCCCCTTTTTTGCCGTTAGCAAGAACTTGTTTTAATTGCATATCATAAGGAATTCGAACAACTGCTTCAAATACAGTATCTGGAAGCACCGTTTGTGGAACCTCAATATCCACAGGCTTATTAGCTAAATGGCAATTGGCACATACAATACGTCCAGTCGCTTCTCGTGGATTTTCATAACCTTGCTGTGCGAAAATGGGATATGCATTCGAAATGGATGACCGAGTGATTATATATATCACGAGCGATATGGAAATGGATCGAGTAATCTGTTCTTTTATCCAAGAAAAGGTATTTATAGTTTGCATGGTCCAATCATTGATTCCGAAAATTTCTACAATAAATTGGGTAGGTTGCTAGTATAGTTCCCTATCCCCGATTCTGCTATTTACTTTAACCGAAACTGAATTTTATGAAATAATATTACTGGAATATGGGAGGAACTCCCCGCCTTAGATGGGTAGAAATATAAAGAGGAAGTACAATTTTGAATGCTTTGGTTATGTACAAAGTAACAAACATTCGAATTCTAAATTCGAATTGGATTTAGATTCGTATACCCTTTTTTATTCTTTTCAGTCATTCATTGAATGATAAATCACTACAAGTGATGGGGATACACGATTTAAATAACGGAAAATCCAATATTTCAAGATTGTATCTAGAATGACTGGAAAAGTGGAAACAAGACCAGATATAATTTGATCGTTATGGGCAAATCCAAAATCTTTGTAGATAGAGCCAATCATTAGTTCCCAACCATGGGGCGAGTGAAATCCGATACATAAATCAGTTAATAAAAGAATAGAAAAAGCTTTTATTGTGTCACTTAAGTTATATAGGAATTCCTGAACCCAAGAGTTAAGAAGAATAAGTTCTTTATTTGCCAGAATAGAATAACCGCTTAGAATAAGGAAACAGATTAAATTTGTCGAGAAGTGCAAAATAATATGGATACAATCCTCATTATGCATCTTGATCAATTGAATCGTTTCATTGTGGATTCCTATACGAAGCTTTTGTAGATGTGTTTCCGGATATTCCTTTATCATTTCGTCCAACAAGCGGAGCTCCTCTAATTCGATGAATTTTTCTATAAGATTTTTTTCTTGAATAGCATTCAAAAAAGTTTCAGATTGTTTAGTATTCCACCAATTAGTAATCCAAGATTCCAGACTTTTTTGAAATGATAGAGAGATCCACCAGGGTAAGAATACTATAGATACAAGATATAGAAAAGAAATAAATGCTTTCTTTTTTTCCATTTTTTTTTTCATCTATAAATTGTTAATGAACCCGTCGCGTTCGTCGACTTTATGCGATCTAATATTTCTATCAAACATGAATTCTATTCCAATGTATCGAATCCATGAATCTATTGTTTGTTTTTTTGTGATTTTATAATTAGTCCTTGAATCTTGAAAGAATACAGAAATAGACAAAAAGTCCACTTTGAATTTGAATGAAGAAATGATAAAAAAAAGAGTGTTTCCGGATATTGCAATTGATCCAAGTCGAAGCAAATCAATTCCTTCCTTTCGATGAATACACGGCAGAGCGACTTTATTTTTCAAAATACTTCAATTGGTACACGCAAGAAATAGGCCAATTCAGCAGCTTTTTGTTCAATTTCTCGTGGAGTCAAATTCTCATCAGTACGAGTCAAAGGAATGGCTCCCTGGCCTCTGGTTTCCAAATAAAGGACACGACGAGTATAAATACCCTCTTTAAGTTCTATTCTAATAGACTGAATATCGTTTATAAGAAATCGGAAGAAGATGCGACGGTTTTTTCCAGGGAATCCCCAACGAAAAATACAGACTATTCCTTCTTTTCTATCGAATCGATCATAACCACTACCTACATTCCACGAAATTGCACACCATAAATATGAGCTAATAAAGAGGCCCGCGATCCCATAGAAAGACATCACGATTCCTTGTGGAAAAAAAAGAATTTGCTGGGAGGGAAATAAAGATATCAAATTTCTACCAAGATAGCTGGAAATTCCAACCAATAAGAATCCTAATGAACCTAAAAAAAGGATAAAGGCCCAGCAGAAATTACTTATTTTTCGAGATCCCGTTATAAGTTCTACCCATATACGTTCTGATCGCCAATTCATACTAGATCTGATTGCATTTAATTTGAATTGAAAGAATACCCAAAATGAATTGTACTTTCCTTACTCTGTCTTGTTTCCGATGTAACTCTCATCAACTAGTCCTATTCTGATGTCGGATGTGTTTCACTTTTACTTTTTTTTTATTTAAATATCTAACTATTGATTTCTATTTTCATTTTTAGTTAGATCAAAATAATAACATCGACCCCTATGTAGTCCTCTTTCCACATACATAAGGGCTCTTTCATTTATGTTCGGAAGAAATCGCGTGGCATACCATCCCGCTAAATAGATATCTGTGTTATGATTCAAGTCTAAGTCTTGAAAAAGAAGAAGATCTAAACAATCTTATTTTTTTGAACATAAAGAAATAAAGAAGCTATTGCAATTGCCGGAAATACTAGGCCTACTAAAGGCACCAAAATAGATGGAAAGTTCATAGTTGTCATAGAATGGGTACCTCGATTTACAATATTGTAATTGTACCTGTTTGTTATATTTTTTTGTTGTTATTATGTTATTATATTAATTAATTAATTAGAATTCTAATTCTATAGAAGGAGTATAGTATATAATAAGTACAAGGAATGTAGAACTAAAAAATCAATTCGCTTTCTACATATAATATATGATAATCGACTTTATTTTCTTATTCTTCATCTTTTTTTCTTTCTTTTGCTTCTACTAATTCAAGAAAATAGAAGATTTCTTATAAACTCAATTTCCAAAGGATTCGTTAGAGTCTGATCCAAGAGGTATTTTTAATAAAGATTCCCAGAAAATATCGAAAGATGCAAAAAGCTATTTTTTAATTCGAATTCTATACATATGTAAGTGTAAGAAGGGAACATGCCTTTTTTTTTATTTAACTAATTTCACAGAAGAAAAAGGAAGAAGTCGTTCTTTTATCTTGTTGATCGAGTTTTCCTAATTATTCACATTTTAAAATTCTTTTTCTTATTCCAAAATTAGGATGTTGCCAACCAAAAACCCCCATTCTCTGGTTTTTACTTTGATTCCAATAAACAAAATATTTTTTGACACAAATAAAAAAAATGGACCTTAATCCTCGACTTTATTTTGATTCAAAGGAAAAAAAGCATGCAGCTCAAATAACTCACTTAGAACGCCTTTTAAAAGATTACGTGGTACGATTGGATCGAATAAACCCTTATGGAATAAAAATTCAGCTGCTTGTGAACCTTCAGGTACTGTCTTATTCAATGTTTGTTCAATCACTCTTTTACCCGCAAATGCAATGTAGGCGTTAGGTTCGGCAATAATGATATCCCCCAACATACCGAAGCTGGCTGTCACCCCACCAGTAGTAGGAGATGTAAGGATTGATACATAGAATAACTTTTTATTTGATTGATAATCATATAAAACAGACGAGATTTTAGCCATTTGCATTAAGCTCAAGCTTCCTTCTTGCATGCGGGCCCCGCCGGAAGCACATACTATAATAAGGGGTATGAATTTATTGGCAGCATACTCAATCACCCGGGTGATTTTTTCCCCTACTACAGATCCCATACTACCTCCCATAAACTGAAAATCCATAACCCCAATTGCTACAGGAATACCGTTTAGTTGACCTATACCTGTTTGAACAGCTTCAGTTAAACCTGTCTTTATTTGATAAGAATCAATACGATCTTTATAAGCTTCCTCCTCTGAATGAAATTCAATAGGATCCATAGAGACCATATCTTCATCCATAGGATTCCAAGTACCCGGATCAATCAGAAGTTCGATTCTG